CTGTTGCTTTTACCGAACTTCCCTCTTGTATCATCAAACCATCACCCATTAATACAACACCAACATTTTTTGATTCCAAATTCAAAGCAATGCCTATAGTACCCTCTTCAAATTCTACTAATTCACCTGCCATTACTTCATCAAGACCATAAATACGAGCAATGCCATCGCCTACTTGAAGTACGGTACCTGTATTTACAATTTTGACTTCGGTGTTATATTGCTCAATACGTTCACGGATTATTTTACTAATTTCATCTGCACGAAGGGTTACCATGAATATTTCTTAATTTGATTCTTTTTAGAAGAAAAAAAGATAATGCCTATACTCTATATTATAGTAGAACGACTAATCAGTTCTTTTTTTCTTTCATCGCCCCAAACATACCAATATTAGCACCGATGGTACGTAAATGTAACTCGTTGTTTAAGCAATTATTCAGAGTTCCCAGAGCTCCCTGTAAGGCTTGTTGTAACACCCGCTGTTGGACTTGATGAATCGCCCTTTGTTGTTCAAACTGAATGGTTTCATTTTTGTAATTTTCTAATTGTTCCAAAGTTGTATAAATTGAATTAATTAAATTCAATTTATCTCGTTCTATCTCAGAATAACCATTCACTCGAAACCGATCTGCTTGCGTTTCTACTTTCCTTAAGCGGGCCCGGGCTTTTTCCAGCTGTTCAACGGCTCCTTCCCGCAGTTCTTCTGAATTTCGAATAGTTCTCAAGATCCTCTGTTTTCGATTATCTAATAAATCACTTAATGAAAGTAGATTCTCTTTCCATTCATTTCAAAATGTCTATGATCTCTTCCCGAACCAAACGTGAATCTTTCAATTCATTTGGCTCTCACACTCAATTCCTTATAGGAAATTTACCTATCTTTATTATGGAATGAGCCTATCCTCTTTTCTCTATTTTTAGTTCTAAAAATCTTGAAATTGATTACCAATACAAGACCAAAACATTTGGAGGACTCTTCTGACCAAACAAATAATTGTCAGCAAAGTTGTTTTTTTTTCTTCAAGTCCAAAGAATTCTGATTAATTTATACGTAGGTCATCGATTCCGCATTGTATAAAAGGAGGTGTTAACCAATTTTTCATCGTAAAGAGAATTCAAGCCATTTTATCGACATGAGTGTTCTATATCGATAAAATTCCAACAATTGCATTTTTTGAAACCATTTCCGTATTAACATAGTGGTAGAAAGAGTACTACACTGCGTCTAAACTTCAAACTAGTTAGCTTTAACCATGGTAATGTTCCAAAATTCTTGGTTGATAGAGAATCAAAGTAGATTTACCAATGAATCACGAAATGCTATGGTTCTTAACTATTTTTTTCTTAATTTATTAAGAAGTCATTCGCGGGATCATGCACATTTTCCTAGTTATAACGAAAAAAGTGCAGTTGGTTGGATCCAATCTATTCTTTGAAATAAACAACTCGCACACACTCCCTTTCCAAAAAAAATCAATACACCTAGCACTACACTTAGATTTATTAGATTTGTTGCTAAAATATCGGTATCAAACCCGAAACTTCCGGCGGATGGCCAGTAACTCAAGCAAAGAAAAGAATCGGTTATATTTTTCATATGATTGCATCTCCTCTTATGGATAGACTAATTTTCTTTCTACGATTCCTATTTTTCAATTTTTTATTCGTTTTTTTTATATGATATTTAATTTAATAGTATTATATTTATTTATTTAATAGTATTATATTTATTTATATTTATTTATATTTATTTTTATATAATAATAAATTAATATAATATAATTATTATATAAAAATAAATAATAGAATTTCCATTTCTTACTAATAATTAATATTAATTATTAGTAAGAATCTTAATATAATTTAAGAAGAAGATTCTATAATTCTAATATTAGAGAATATAGAATCTATTTTTTAATAAAAATATTCTATATTTTGAATTGGTTAGTCAATTGAAAGATTCCCCATAAGAATGATACTTATTAGAATTCGATACTAGTTCTTATGTCAATTGCAAAATTTCTAGTTGTTTTCAACACTTTCTAAAAACTTTCTAAATAAAAAAAAAAAGGGGGAAGGCTCATTGGACTAAAAAATGGAAGGAAGAAGGCGAATCGTTAATCCCTCACCCCATAAATCTGTCCTCCCCCCGTGTTCTTGTCCGAATGAAGAAAAAATTGTAGGAGTGAAATCTTAATATAATTTCAAAAAAAAAAGCAAGAGCAGCAAAGAAAGTCCAAAGAATATGTATTTTTATTTTTCTATTTTTTAAAAAAGATTAAACAAAAGGATTCGCAAATAAAAGCGCTAATGCTACAACCAGCCCATAAATAGTTAAAGCTTCCATAAAAGCCAGACTAAGTAATAAAGTACCCCGTATTTTGTCCTCTGCTTCCGGTTGTCTCGCAATCCCTTCTACAGCTTGCCCTGCAGCTGTGCCTTGACCAACTCCAGGTCCAATAGAAGCAAGCCCGACGGCCAACCCAGCAGCAATAACAGAAGCAGCAGAAATAATTGGATTCATGGTAAGTTTCTCCTATTCCAAATAAAATAAAGAAAAAAAATAGTTAATAATATAATCAACCAAGAAATCTTGAATTTCTTATTTCATTCTTCCTATTTATCTTTATCTAGTCGAAGTGTAATTCAAGATTTCAAACTGAATTACTTCGATTTCTCTTTTCGTTTCTACCCATGTAGTTTTTTGTAAATACATACCATTTTTGTTCTTATCTTAAATTTTCGAACCTTTCTTTAAATTCTTCGTTCTTTCTTTTTCTTTATTTCATTTTTTTAGTCATTCCATAATTCAATTCACAATTACAACAGATGAAAGGGAAGGGCTTTGTTTTTTGAATCCCATCTAAATTTAGAGTAGTCGCAGGATTAGATATATAGTCATATATAACTAGTGAATATCTAATATGACATATACATGTGTTTCTTCCATACCGTAAACCAATTAGTTGTGTCTTAGATTCAATCGGATTCAAGAATCATTCTGTGAAACCTCCAAAAAAGAAAGAGTTGTCTTATAGCGATTAGATTATATATACACCTAGTTCGACCCCCTCACCCTACCCTATTTTTTTTTTACAATTCCCTGGTAATTTTTTCAATTTTATTATTATCTTACACTAAATCATATACTTATTTTATTTATACCTTATCCTTATTGCATCTTTTTTTTTTTGGGGGGGGGTTGTGGATAATCCTTTTGATTTTAAATTTTTCAAAATTTCTTTCTATTTTTTTATTGATGTTCCTTAAGTGGATTATCGTGAGCCGCACATACTTTGTGAAGGGCTAAACTAAAAAAAAGACTATTTCGATAACTAGTCAATGATGTCCTTCCATGGATTCACCTATATAAGCCGCAGCTAAAGTAGCAAAAATAAGAGCTTGAATACCGCTTGTAAATAATCCAAGGAACATAACAGGTATAGGAACTACTAAAGGTACTAACGAAACAAGAACAACAACTACTAATTCATCAGCTAATATATTTCCGAAAAGTCGAAAACTAAGCGATAAGGGTTTTGTGAAATCTTCTAAGATGTTAATCGGTAAAAGGATTGGAGTTGGTTGGATATATTTACCAAAATAAGCCAATCCTTTTTTTGAAATACCCGCATAGAAATATGCTACTGACGTAAGTAAAGCTAATGCAACAGTAGTATTTATATCATTTGTGGGTGCAGCTAATTCTCCATGAGGTAACTTTATAATTTTCCAAGGCAAAAGAGCCCCTGACCAATTCGAAACAAAAATAAATAGAAACAGAGTTCCAATAAATGGAACCCACGGACCATATTCTTCTCCAATCTGAGTTTGACTCACGTCTCGAATGAATTCAAGGACATATTCAAAGAAATTCTGACCGGAAGTAGGAATAGTTTGCGGATTTCGAACAACTAGAATGGTTGAAACTAATAAGATAGCAATTACAACCCAAGAGGTAATAAGTACTTGAGCATGCACTTGAAAATCCCCTATTTGCCAATAGAAATGTTGACCTACTTCCACAGCAGATATATCGTATAATCTGTTTAATGTGTTCATGGAACATAATAGAACATTCATATTGCCCCGCCCTCTAAAAAAAAAAATATAACTTGAAAGGGAATTATTTTGATTCAACCATTTCCTTTTTTACTTTCATTTTCTATTTTGAATACCTACTCATCACATAATATTTCTGTTTGTTCTTTTTATCTTTTTTTTTTTCTTTTTGCACAATTTTGTAATGGTATAATAACCGATTACAAAAATCTATGAATCCCCCCCCCCCCCCAAAAAAAAAAAAGATAAAAATTTATTTATCTTATTATTAATCAATAATTTTGTATATAGCTAGAACGACCCTCACAAATTGCAAATACCAATTTGTTAAGAATGAATCGGATTGAAGCTATAGCATCATCATTAGCTGGAATCGAAAGATCTGCGAGATCTGGGTCACAATTTGTATCGATTAAACAAATCGTTGGAATTCCCAAAGTGATACATTCTCGAAGAGCCGTATATTCTTCTTGCTGATCAACGATTATTACAATATCGGGTAACCCCGTCATATATTTTATGCCGCCCAGATATGTTTCCAAATGAGATAATTGTCTCTTCAACATAGCGGCATCTCTTTTTGGAAGACAGTTGAGTTTCCCCGTCTTTTGCTCCGTTCTCAAGTCCCTGAACTTACGAAGTCTCGTTTCGGTAGTATACCAATTCGTTAACATACCACCGAGCCATTTTTTATTAACATAATGACATCGAGCTCTTATTGCAGCCCGTGTTACTGAATCGGCTGCTTTTTTTTTGGTACCAACAATTAAGAATTGTTTTCCTCTGCTTGCCGCATCAAAAACCAAATCACAAGCTTCTGATAAAAAACGAGCGGTTCGAGTAAGATTTGTAATATGAATACCTTTACGCTTTGCGGATATATAAGGTGCCATTCGAGGATTCCATTTCCTAGTATCATGGCCAAAATGAACTCCTGCTTCCATCATCTCTTCAAAAGTTATGTTCCAATATCTTTTTGTCATTTATCCCCACACTTTTTTTTTTTTAAAAAAAAAAAATTGAAAAAAAAAAGAAACCAGGTATCCTGAAATAGAAATAAATAATTGTTCCGACGGAACCTTCTCTTTTATTGAAGATTGGCCATTAATACATAATCAGGCCATTCATTTTTTTCTATTTATTATGATTTTATTATTTATTATACTTACTTTATTACCAAATCAAATGACTGCATTTAAAGGGATGAATCTAATCTGCTTTTAGGAAGCATTAAATCCTAGATTTCTAATGTATCACATAAATTCTTTGATTTTTTTCATTTCAAAGAATTTTTTTGTGGTGGAACAAAAGATTTCTAATTTCTACTTCGAACAAATTCTTTTTTTTTTCCAAGGTAATCTTGTTATGTTGCCTTGACCGCGAACGGTGCATTATTCTTTTGAATCCGGTACCAATGGGTATCATTCCCCCTAAAACAACATTCTCTTTAAGACCTTTCAACCAATCGATACGACCCCGAAGAGCGGCTTTTGCTAAAACTCTAGCGGTTTCTTGAAAACTCGCTTCGGATATGAAACTTTGAGTATTCAGAGATGTTTTTGTTATTCCCAATAATAAAGCTCGGTAACAAATTGCTTCTTCCAAGGCACGCCCCGTTCGTTCGGCTCGCAATAATCCAACTAGTTCGCCAGGTAAAAATACATTAGACATTCCATCTTCTGAAACCAAGACTTTGGATGTTATTTGACGCACAATAATTTCTATATGTCTATTATGGATGTGTACTCCCTGGGATCGATAAACCTTTTGGATTTTATTAACCAAAGAAAGACGACTTTGCGCGATAGTTAGCTCAGCACCAATCACGAATCCCCAAGGAATGCCGAGAATTCTTGTTATACACTCGTTCCAAGCATCAATTCTTTTTTCTAGATTCATCGATATTGAATCAATCGAACGTATTTCTAATATCTGTTCCACTTTTGGAAGACCTTGTGTTATATCACCTGATCTCGATTTTTCATATATAAATGTAACGAATATATCTCCTTCATAAAGGATTTCTCCATAATGGCCATGAATGGTTGCTCCTGGAGTTGCCAAATAAGGGTTAGCCGATCTTATTATGACAGAATCCATTTGAACAGTTAGAACTTGACCCGATTTTAGTTTTAGGTGTGGTCCATTTTTCGTTTGAGCTATGCATATATTTTCACAAATAAATTGTCCAAGACTAATTATTGTAAACGTTTTTTCACAATAATTATGATGGAGAAAATACCAATTCAAATGGAATGGATTTAAAACGATGTTACTGTATAGATCGGGTTTAAAAATTTTCTCATTTTCGTCCATTAAATAATATTTAATTACTTGAAAAGTTTCCTCGAATTTGTCAAGTTGCAAATTTTTAGTTATTGAGATCTGATTATGAGTTATTGAACGGTAAAATGAATAAAAATTTGCAATTTGAGGGGCTATTCCTAAAGGGCCTAACGAATTCTTAATTGGAATTATAGAATCTTTTTTAAATTTATTAATTCCTTTTCTTATCCCTATCCCATTGTGATATTTTACGTTGTTGAATGGTCTCATTTGAAAACAATTAGATGATGACAAAATTATCAAAGGTCGGCATTCCTTATTTCTATTCAACAACATACGAATAGTTCCTTGATTTTGGCTACGTGATTGTTGAATTTTTGCCTTGGAATGAATAGATAAAAATGGATTGATATTGATCCGATCCGATTCATTATCTGAGATACATCCTAAACCAGATGAGTCATTCCTTTTTCTGATATATGAAGTATGAGATTTCACTAAGTCAATTCTTAGAAAATACTCAATCAAACCATTTGTACTTACTTCAACAAAGGAAGCGAGGGCCTCCTCAATAGAAGAACTTTTTTTGTCTTGATCCCAATTCAAGACTAAACAAGTCCGAACTAATTGAATCCTTGTGTCGGAAATTCCCCGAATGGATTTTCCATTTCCATAAAGAATATAATTGAGAACTTTAAGTTCCAGATTATCCCTTTCCTGGAACAGATCTTGGGGAAAAAGTTTTACAAAATGGATACTGTCCGGTATTTCATATAGAATTACAGGTCGAACCAAAACAAAACACTTTTTCTTGGTAGTTGCGATCCATTGGACATAGGTCCAATTGTTCATTTTTTTCGATTCCTTCCATTTTTTTTTTACCATTCCGGGTGGTATCAAGATGGCACTGTGTCGGGATATCTTATCCATCTCTCCGGGAAAATGGATATTTCCAGAAAAGATTTTTAATTCCATTTTTTTTTTTTTCTTTTTTAATCGGACCAATCCACCTACTCGACTTCTTATATTGAAAGTGATTGGTGTTCCTATTCCAACGAGACTATTATTCCGTACCATTATGGAAGAAGATTCGGGTAAAATATGCACTTCTTCGGGAATAAAAAAAAATCGATCTACTTTGATTTGATA